TAGAAGCAAGTCCCACAGCCAATCCAGCAGCAATAACGGAAGCGGCAGAAATCAATGGATTCATATTAAGTTCCTCGCACCAAAAAAAAGAAATGGTTAATGATACAATCAACCGATGAATTATTACTTCATTATTCCATCACTTAAGATCTATCCGAAAAAAAAAAAAAAGAACTAAGAACTCTGAATTGAAATAATAATATTACTGAATCATCAGAGCTACTTCGATATCTCGTTTTTAGTTCCTATCCGTGGAGTCTTTGTAAATCTATACGGTTCCAGTTCTTCCATTTCTTTGTTCCGAACCATTCCATTCTTTCAATTCTTCGCTCTTTCTCTTCTATATGCATGCTTGACTTCATTTGTTTATTCATTCAATCCACAGTCACAGATAAAACGGAAGGGCTTGCATTGGAATCCGTCTAAATTCAGTGGGATGGGAAATAATATATATGGATAGCCCATATATAACTAGTGAATATCTAATATCACATATACATTGTTTCTTTAATAATGTAAACCATCCGTATCTTCTATTGAACCGGATTCTAGAATCATTCTTCGAAACATATACAGGGATTGGCTTAGAGCCCTTACATATACCCAGCTCGACCCCCCTTACTTTTTTTTAATTCTCTAATATCATACATTTTTTTTTTTGCTCCTATTCTAGATCGTATATACCGGTATGAGTTGGGATAAGCTTTTTTTTAAGACCATTTCGGAAGCTAGTCAATGATGACCCTCCATGGATTCACCTATATAAGCTGCGGCTAAAGTTGCAAAAATAAGAGCCTGAATTCCGCTTGTGAATAATCCAAGGAACATGACAGGTATAGGAACCACCGAAGGTACTAAAGAAACAAGAACAACAACTACTAATTCATCCGCTAATATATTCCCGAAAAGTCGAAAACTAAGTGATAAGGGTTTTGTGAAATCTTCTAGGATGTTAATTGGTAAAAGTATTGGAGTTGGTTGAATGTATTTACCGAAATAACCCAATCCTTTTTTGGTAAGACCCGCATAGAAATATGCCACTGACGTAGGTAAAGCTAAAGCAACAGTAGTATTTATATCATTCGTGGGTGCAGCTAACTCTCCATGCGGTAACTGTATGATTTTCCGGGGTAAAAGGGCACCTGACCAGTTAGAAACAAAAATAAATAGGAACATAGTTCCAATAAAGGGAACCCAAGGACCATATTCTTCTCCAATCTGAGTTTTGCTCAAGTCTCGAATGAATTCGAGGACATATTCGAAGAAATTCTGACCGTCGGTTGGAATGGTTTGTGGATTCCGAACAGCTATAGTGGCTGAACCTAATAAGATAGCAATTACAACCCAAGAAGTGATAAGTACTTGGGCATGGACTTGGAAACCCCCTATTTGCCAATAAAAATGTTGGCCTACTTCCACATCGGATATATCATATAAAACTTTTAGTGAGTTGATGGAACAGGGTAAAACATTCATATTGCCCTCTGACATAAATAGAACTTAAAAAGGAATTATTTTGATTCAGCCATCTCGTATCTCTTTCTCAACTCGTCTACTTTGAATCAATCGTATATTTCGGATCCCAAGTGATCACATAATATCCCCAGTTATTTTGATCTCTTTTTTGAGACTCAGGGATAGTAACCGATTCAATCAATTTATGGAGTTTCCAAAGTCATTGACTTATCCTATTATTAATCAACAATTTCTTATATAGCTAGAACCGCCCTCACAAATTGCGGATACTAATTTGTTAAGAATCAATCGGATTGAAGCTATAGCGTCATCGTTCGCTGGAATCGGAATATTTGCGAGATCCGGGTCACAATTTGTATCGATTAAACAAATTGTTGGAATCCCCAAAGTGAGACATTCTCGAAGAGCCGTATATTCTTCTTGCTGATCAACGATGATTACAATATCGGGTAACCCCGTCATATATTTGATCCCGCCCAGATAGGTTTGCAAGTGAGATAATTGCCTCTTCAACATTGCTACATCTCTTTTCGGGAGACAGTTGAGTTTCCCCGTATTTTGTTCCGATCTCAAGTTCCTGAACCTATGAAGTCTCATTTCTGTAGTGGACCAATTTGTTAACATACCACCGAGCCATTTTTTATTAACATAATGACACCGAGCCCTTATTGCAGCTGATGCTACTAAATTGGCTGCTTTATTTTTGGTACCAACTATTAAGAAGTGTTTTCCTATACTTGCTGCATCAAAAACTAAATCACAGGCTTCTGACAAAAAACGAGCAGTTCGAGTAAGATTTGTAATATGAATACCTTTACGCTTTGAAGAGATGTAAGGTGCCATTCTAGGATTCCATTTCCTAGTACCATGGCCAAAATGAACTCCTGCTTTCATCATCTCTTCAAAATTCATGTTCCAATATCTTCTTGTCATTTCTCCCCACATTTTCTCTCTCTTTTTTTTTTTTTTATTTAAGAGGTACCTGAAATAAATAATTGTTCCGACGGAACCTTCTACCGGAGAT